ATGCTATGGTTCTCAAATATAATTTTTTTTTATTCAGAAGTAATTCGCGGGATTATGCACTCTTTCCTAGTTATAGCGCCACTGGGTGAATCCAGCCTATTCTTGAAATGAACAACTCACACACACTCCCTTTCCAAAAAAGATCAATACACCGAAAACTACACTTAGATTTATTGGATTTGTTGCTAAAATATCGGTATTAAATCCGAAACTCCCGGCGGATGGCCAGTGACCCAAGTAAACGAAAGAATCGGTTAAATTTTTCATATAATCTCCTATTCTAGCTAAACTATAAAAAAAGAACTCTGTCCTTTTTTTTTTTATTCTTTTTATTAAAAAGAAAATTGAATTTCATAATTTATAATTTAATTTACCTATTTGGATATTTGTAAACAGAATCAAAAACCTATTCTATATTACAAATGTATTTTCCAAAATTTTTCATTTTCAATAATAATAAGGAGACTTAATTAGAATTAAGCTAGAATTTGAGACCAAGTTTGATGTCAATTTCAAAAAACTTAAACCTCGTTTTTCGCAACACTCCTTAAAAAAAAGTTTCCATTAAACTAAAAAAAAGAAGGGGAAGGAAGAAAGCGAATCGATGTGCTAATTCCCCATCCTCAAATTAGTCCTTCCCAAGGATTGTTGTCTCAATGAATAATTGTAGGAGTTAAATCTTGATAGAATTAAAAAAACTACGAAAAAAATTTAGAATTTTGTGATTTCTAGGATTAGACAAAAGGATTCGCAAATAAAAGCGCTAATGCTACAACCAGGCCATAAATTGTTAAAGCTTCCATAAAAGCCAAACTAAGCAACAAAGTACCTCGTATTTTTCCTTCTGCTTCAGGTTGTCTCGCGATACCTTCGACAGCTTGACCCGCAGCTGTACCTTGACCAACTCCGGGTCCAATAGAAGCAAGCCCAACAGCCAACCCAGCAGCAATAACCGAAGCAGCAGAAACCAGTGGATTCATGATAAGTTCCTCACACCAAAATAAAGAAATAGTTAATGATACAATCATCCAATGACTTAAGGACGTAATTATAATGAAGTAATCGCTAAGATTCATCCAGCCAAAATAACCAAAAACAAAAAAAAAACGAATATAATAATATTATTGAATCATAAGAATTACTTTGATAGTAGTTCCTATCCACGTAATTTTGAAAAATTCATAATATATATATACGACTTTTTTATGCCATTTCTTTTTTGTGAACCATTCTTTGAATTCTTTGTGCTTTTTTTATCCTTTTTTCAACCAATTCACAGATAAAAAAAAAGGAAGAACTTATAATCGAATCCCTATCTAAATCGAAATTCAGAAAACTAGTAGGGCAGATTATATAGATCTTTAACTCATATATACCTAGTGAATATCAAATATCACATATACAAGTGTTTCTTACATAACGTAAACCAACTATTCTATTCTATAATTGGGCTAACCTAAAAAAGAATATTTGAAAAAAGAAATAGTTAATGATGACCTTCCATAGATTCACCTATATAAGCCGCGGCTAAGGTGGCAAAAATGAGAGCTTGAATCCCGCTTGTAAATAATCCAAGGAACATGACAGGTATAGGAACCACTAAAGGTACTAAAGAAACAAGAACAACAACGACTAATTCATCGGCTAATATATTTCCGAAAAGTCGAAAACTAAGTGATAAGGGTTTCGTAAAATCTTCTAAGATGTTAATGGGTAAAAGAATTGGAGTTGGTTGAATGTATTTACTGAAATACCCTAATCCTTTTTTGCTAAGACCCGCATAAAAATAGGCTACTGATGTGAGTAAAGCTAAAGCAACTGTCGTATTTATATCATTCGTTGGTGCTGCTAACTCCCCTTGAGGTAACTGGATAATTTTCCACGGTAAAAGGGCTCCTGACCAGTTAGAAACAAAAATAAATAAAAATAGGGTTCCAATAAAGGGAACCCACGGACCATATTCTTCTCCAATCTGGGTTTGACTCACGTCTCGAATGAATTCAAGGACAAATTCAAAGAAATTTTGGCCGTTAGTTGGAATGGTTTGTGGATTGCGAATCGCTAGAACTGCGGAACCTAATAAGATAGCAATTACAACCCAAGAAGTAATAAGGACTTGGGCATGGACCTGGAAACCCCCTATTTGCCAATAGAAATGTTGGCCTACTTCTACACCAGATATCTCATATAACCCTTCTTTTATTAGTGTGTTGATGGAACATGATAAAACATTCATATTGCCCTCTGACAGAAATAAGAACTTTAAATTATTTTGATTCAAGATCCCCCCTTTTTTACTTCATTTACTTTCATTTTATATTTTAGTTTTGGATACCAACTAAACTAATCACACAATATCCCCAGTTTTTTATCTCTTTTTCTTTTGTACGATTCAGGAGTAGTAACCGATTTTTTAAATCGAAATACAGGGAGCCCCTTCCTCAAAAAAAATTTGATTTATTTATCTTATTATTAATCAAGAATTTTGTATATAGCTAGA